CTACATAGCAGTTCCAATGCTACGCCTTGAACCGCTCGGCCATCTCTCCTACATAATGATTATGAATCAAAAACCAAGTGAATAGTGAGTTCTTCATATTTCATTCTAGATTATTGGATTGGATAAGTATGACCAATCCATTTTAACTATATATTTGAACTATATATTACAAAATATTATAAATAAAAATAGAAAATTTTTCATCAAAGTAAAGAAAGATCTTTCGAGGCCTCAAGACAATTATTTTTTTACGAAATTTTTTTATTTGTAATTTTGAAAATGAAAAGGGGGTTTGTGTTTGCAAAAACGACTCCTACTAGAAATTCGATTCGAATCCATTAAATCAATGAATTAGAACGAATCAACTGATTAATAGGTCTAGATTTTTTAGACTAGGGTTAATGGATACCTTTCTATCATAATTCTATATAGACTACGATTCCATACCTTACAAATTCTCAAATTTCTTTCCGACTTTAGAATTCTCAACAACAAACCCCTTCCCTCACCCCTCTATTCTAGATTGATAAAACATTTTGTATAGTGGATTGTATACCTGCTATGTACATAACATAAAAAAGAGGTGGTTATTCTATTTTCATCATAGAATGATTTTTTCCTCTTTGTATCATAATTCAATACAAATTTCTCGAGTTATTTGAATCTGTAACTTCAACGAAATCGGAATAGTTCGCTTCGTTGGTATACTACTACATTAGGATGAAATCGAACCGGGTTGGACCTTTTCTTATTGATTCCTATAAAAAAGGAACAATTGGAATAAAAAGCCCATAATCTTTTTTTTTCAAATCAATCTATTTTTATGTTATTTCGTACTGTACAATTCTTTTCTTTGTGGGATCATTTTCCCCCGAGAGGGAATGAGAAGAATTATAAAATGGATTGCTAGCTATGCCTAGATCGCGGATAAATGGAAATTTTATTGATAAGACCTTTTCAATTGTAGCCAATATCTTATTGCAAATAATTCCGACAACTTCAGGAGAAAAGGAGGCATTTACCTATTACAGAGATGGTGTGATTTGATTCTTTTTTTCTCTTGGTCTTACGAGAAAGACATGTGATTCGGAAAAATTTTTGAAATAAATCTACGCTTGTTGAAGGTGAAGTTTGGAAATAGAACAATTCCTTCTGTCGTGTATCCTCGATTAATGCAACCTCAGATGCTATGTTTCAATCTTAGATTCTAGTATTGAGCGAAAGGTTATATCTAGAGGTTCTGTATTATGGGGCAATCCTACTCCACTACACTAGTACCAACGGACAGCATAAGGGAAGAAGCACTACACCTAGGAATCAACAACACGAAAACCTTGTTAGAAATGACCCCTTTCCTTATTGGGCTCGGGACTAAAAGAATGGTTGGGACAACAAACATCCATCTCGTTCGTACTTTGGATACCAATATAACCATCGAAGGTTGTTTGAAGTGACTAATTCCTGGAAATTAGGAGGCGTTGAAAACAAAGAAATTGCTCGAGTTCTCATTTCTATCTAGTTATCTAGTCTCAACACCCTTGATATTAAGAAAAGATCTCTTGCAGGAAGGTTGGCTAGAGATTTCTTGTAAAAACACTAGCCCTGCTCAGTCCATAATGAGAATATTTTCATCTTTTTGATTTCATGTATATTCTCCTTATGCACATAAGGGAGGAGCCGTATGAGGTGAAAATCTCACGTACGGTTTTGGAACGGAGATTCTTTTAATTGAATGGCGACCGTAACGGATGTCAGCTCAATCCGAAGGAAATTATGCAGAAGCTTTACAGAATTATTATGAAGCTATGCGACTAGAAATTGATCCTTATGATCGAAGTTATATACTCTATAATATAGGTCTTATCCATACAAGTAATGGAGAACATACGAAAGCTTTGGAATATTATTTTCGAGCACTAGAACGAAATCCATTCTTACCACAAGCTTTTAATAATATGGCCGTGATCTGTCATTACGTGCGACTATCTTCACTATAGAAGTAAAAAAAGAAAAACAAAAAAAGGCTTTCTACATATACATCGTCTAAAACAACGATTTTTATCAGCTGTAGCAAAGAAAAAAACTTTATATTCATAAAAGTTGAAATATGAAGAAAATAAATAGATATACCTAGCTACTTTTTCTATGGATAAAAAAAGAATCTAATTGGTAAGGGAAGCACCGTAAAGATCAATTGGCGAAATTTGGGGCCAATACAATAATAACTGCGTACTTATGTCATGATGGTAGATATACTTATCTCGTGATGTGAGATAAAATAGGAATCCACTTATGTAATAGAGTTGATCCACTAAAGTCTTGAGCAGCGGTGTAGGATCAGATCCCAAAGATAGTAAGTTTTTCTTTCTTAGGAAAGAAAGTCTTTTTCAAAGATTCTATATAAATTTATATACGAAACCAAGATAGTTACCTTTCAGAAAATCGAATGATAGGGGAATTTTTTCTTCTGAAGGTGGGAAAAAAGATAAAACGAAATAAA